ATAAATAAGTATTATTCTTATTGCTTATTGGAATAGAATTAGGTACTAGGTTTCATGTGAATTGCGAAAGACCTCTTTTGTTGGTTCTCCTTTGGACTAAAAAGGGGAAGGAAGAAAGGGAGTGGGTAACACTAATTCCTCATCCTCAAATCAGTCCTTCTCGTAGGTTAGTTTCTCAACGAATAAGTAATTGTGTAGGAACGATATTTTGATATAATGTGAAAAAGCAACCTGCAAGTCCAATACCCGAAAATCAATATGTATTTCCCCTATTTCTTTTTCTTTTATCGGATTAAACAAAAGGATTCGCAAATAAAAGCGCCAATGCTATAACCAATCCATAAATTGTTAAAGCTTCCATAAAAGCCAAACTAAGCAATAAAGTACCTCGTATTTTTCCCTCTGCCTCGGGCTGTCTCGCAATACCCTCTAGAGCTTGGCCCGCAGCAGTACCTTGACCAATTCCAGGCCCAATAGAAGCAAGTCCTACAGCCAATCCAGCAGCAATAACGGAAGCGGCAGAAATCAGTGGATTCATGATAAGTTCCTCACACAAAAAAAGAAAGAAATGGTTAATGATACAATCAACCAATGAATTTTGATTTTATTATTCTATTGCTAATATTCATCTAGTCAAAATAACTAAAAACTCCAAATTGAAATAGAAATAAGAATATTATTGAATCATTAGATCATTAGAAAGACTTCATCTTTTTTAGTTCCTATTTGTAGAGTCTTTCCGAATCAATCCAACTTGAGTTTTTTCATTTCCTTTTCTAATCATTCTTCGATCTTTTTCTTTATTTTCTCGGTTTATTCATTCAATTCACAGTCATAAACGAAACAGAAGGGCTTCGACTGGCATACCATACCTAATCTTAATTTAGGCAAGTAGGGCAAATGAAATAGAAATATTAGTTCATATATAACTTGTCAATATGTAATATAAAATATACATATCTTTCTTCCATAACGTAAACCGCCCATTCTATCTGAAATTCAATCGGATTTTCGAATCATTCTTCGAAACATCTAATCTACAAGAGTTAACTTATAGCCATTGGATTCCACATACCTGGCGCGACCCCTCTCTACTAACCAACTCCCCCTTAGTTGAAACTTCTCGAAGATCGTTTTTCTTATATTTGTATATTTTGAAAATAGAAAGAGATTATCCTGATAGAATAGAGTATCTTGAGCCACACATATATTGCCTTGATCTAAGCTAAAAAAAGGACTCTTCCTAAGACTAATCAATGATGGCCCTCCATGGATTCGCCTATATAAGCTGCGGCTAAAGTTGCAAAAATAAGAGCCTGAATACCACTTGTAAATAATCCGAGGAACATGACAGGTATAGGAACCACTAAAGGTACTAAAGAAACAAGAACAAGAACTACTAATTCATCCGCTAATATATTTCCGAAAAGTCGAAAACTAAGTGATAGAGGTTTTGTGAAATCTTCTAAGATGTTAATGGGTAAAAGGATTGGAGTTGGTTGAATGTATTTACCAAAATAACCTAATCCTTTTTTTGTAAGACCCGCATAGAAATAGGCTACTGACGTTAGTAAAGCTAAAGCAACAGTAGTATTTATATCATTCGTGGGTGCGGCTAACTCCCCGTGAGGTAACTGTATGATTTTCCAAGGTAAAAGAGCCCCTGACCAATTGGAAACAAAAATAAATAGAAACATAGTCCCAATAAAGGGAACCCAAGGGCGATATTCTTCTCCAATTTGAGTTTTGCTCACGTCTCGAACGAATTCAAGGACGTATTCAAAGAAATTCTGACCGCCAGTCGGAATGGTTTGTGGATTCCGAACAGCTATAGCAGCTGAACCTAATAAGATAGCAATTACAACCCAAGAAGTAATAAGTACCTGGCCGTGGATTTGGAACCCCCCTATTTGCCAATAGAAATGTTGGCCTACTTCCACACCGGATATATCGTATAACCCCTTTAGTGTGTTGATTGAGTATGATAGAACATTCATATTGTCCTCTGACTGAAATATCACTTGAAAAGAAATTATTTTGATTCAACCATCTCTTATCTATTTCTCGACTTGTCTACTTGAATTTTCTATTAAGGATTTCTTATATAAGCGGCCCTCACAAATTGCAAATACAAGTTTGGTAAGAATTAATCGGATTGAAGCTATAGAATCATCGTTCGCCGGAATCGAAAAATCCGCGAGATCCGGATCACAATTTGTATCGATTAAACAAATCGTTGGAATTCCCAAAGTAATACATTCTCGAAGGGCCTTAGATTCTTTTCGTTGATCAATGATGATTACAATATCAGGTAACCCTGTCATATATTTAATCCCACCCAGATATGTTTGCAAGTGAGATAATTGTCTCTTCAACACGGCTGTATCTCTCTTCGGAAGACGGGCAAGTCTCCCCGTCTTTTGTTCTATTGTCAAGTCCCTGAATTTTTTAAGTCTCTCTTCTGTAGTGGACCAATTCGTTAACATACCTCTAAGCCACTTTTTATTAACATAATGGCATCGAGCCCTTATTGCAGCCCGTGCTACTGAATCAGCTACTTTCTTTTTTGTCCCGACAATTAAAAATTGTTTGCCTCTACTTGCAGCATCAAAAACTAAATCACAGGCCTCTAATAAAAAACGAGCAGTTCTACTAAGATTTATAATATGAATGCCCTTCCATTTTGCATAGATATAAGGTGCCATTCTAGGATTCCATTTCCGAGTAGCGTGACCAAAATGAACTCTGGCCTCCATCATCTCTTCCAAATTGATGTTCCAATATCTTCTTGTCATTTCTTCCCACACTTTCTCTTTTTTTATTTAATAAAGAGATGAGGTATCCTGAAATAAGTAATTGTTCCAACGGAACCTTCTTTTCTAAAGCGGATTGGCCATTGATACACAACCCAAACCACTAATTTCTTTCTATTTGTTATTATTTGAATTTCTTTATTTTATTACTAAAAAAAAATGACCATAACAAATACAGAGAAGATAAAAAGGATGAATCTCTTGTATTAAATCCCAGAAATCATTGTTATTTTGATCGATCGTGGAAATTCTTTGAAAGACAAGAATCAAATAATTCTCTATGGTAAAACAAAATATCTCTCATTTCTCCCTCGAATAGATTCTTTTTTTTTGTTTTCAAGGGAATGTTCTTTTGTTGATTTGAACGGTGTACGAATCCTTTGAATCCGGTACCAACAGGTATCATCCCCCCCAGAACAACGTTTTCTTTTAGTCCTTTCAACCAATCGATCCGGCCCCGGAGAGCTGCTTTTGCTAAAACTCGAGCAGTTTCTTGAAAAGTGGCTTCGGATATAAAACTTTGAGTATTTAGAGATGCTCTGGTTATTCCCAATAAGATAGCTCGATAACAGATTGCTTCTTCCAAAGCGCGCCCCGTTCGTTCCGCCCGCAACAACCCAATTAGTTCTCCGGGCAAAAAAACATTAGCAATTCCATCTTCTGAAACCAAGACTTTTGATGTTATTTGACGTACAATAATTTCTATATGCCTATTATGGATCGGTACCCCCTGGGATCGATAAACCCTTTGGATCTTATTAACCAAAGAAATACGACTTTGCGCTATAGTTAGCTCAGCTCCAATCAAGAATCCCCAAGAAATCCCTAGAATTCTTGTTATATGTTTGTTCCAACCATCAATCCTCTTTTCTAGATTCCTGGATATTGAATCAATCGACCGAGCTTCTAAGACTTTTTCCACTTTTGGAAGACCTTGTGTTATATCAGCAGACCTCAATTTTTCATATAGAAATGTAACTAATGTATCCCCTTCATAAATGATTTCCCCATAATGACCATAAACTTTTGTTCCTGGGGTGGCCAAATAAGGCTTAGCCGATCTTATTACTACAGAGTCAAATTGAACAATTATAACTTGACCCGATTTTAAGTGCGGTTGATGTTTGGCTATACATACATTTTCGCAAAGAAATTGGCCAAGACAAATTTTTGTGGATGTCTCTTCACAAAAATTGTAATGAAGAAAATACCAATTCAATTTGAATGGATTCAAGATGTTACTGCATGGATCGGGATTAGAAATTCTCCCATTTTCATCCATAAAATAATATTGAAGAAGTACTTGAAAGGTTTGTTTGAAATTGTCAAGCTTTAAAAAATTAGTTACCAAGATCTGATTATGAGTTATTAAATAGTAAAATGAAAAAAAATTCGCAATTTGAAGGGCTGTTCCTAAAGGACCCAATGAATTCCTAATTGGAATTAGGTGATCTTTTTTAATTGATTCTTTTTTAATTGATTCTTTGTGATATTTTACACCGTTGAGTGTGAATGGACCTATTCGAAAACAATTGGATGATGACAAAATTAGAAAAGATTGACATTCCTTATTTTTACCCAACAACGTACGAACAGTTCCTTGATTTTGGTTAAATGATTGTTGAAGTTTTGTCTTTGAAAAAATGGAATAAAATGGATTCATATTGGTATGATATGATCCATCATCATTAAAAAATAAGGGATCATTCCTTTTCCCCATATACGAAATAGCGAATTTTGCTAAATCGATCCTTATAAAATCTCGAATCATACCATTTGTTCTTACTTCAACAAAGGAAGCTCGGGCCTCTTCGATAGAAGAACTTTTGTTGTCTTGGTTCCAATTCAATACTAAATAAGTACGAACTAATTGAATACTTGTGTCAAAAATTTTCCGAGTGGCTTTGCCATTTTCATAAAAGATATAATTGACAACTCGAAGTTGCACATTATCCCTTTCCTGAAACAGATCCTGAGGGAAAAGTGTTGCTAAATTTAGACCATCCGTTATTTCATATGTGACTACGGGTACGGGTCGAACCAAAACAAAAAACTTTTTTTTCTTGGTAGGGGTGATCCATTGGACATAGATCCCATTTTTCAAATTTTTTGATTTCTTGGAATTTGTCTTTCCTCGTGGTATCAAAATGCTACTGTGTCGGGATATCTTATCTGTCTTCCCAGGAA